GTTATCGAAATGGAATTGGAATTGCTGATAAAATTTGTAAATAAATTTTCTATAGATCTTATCTATACAATTCTAAATATATTTTATTTATAATTATTAATAATAAATATTGAAATTAATTATGATGATAATATATGATAATCGAATTTTAATTTTTCAATTAGGAGAGATGGCTGAGTGGACGAAAGCGGCGGATTGCTAATCCGTTGTACGAGTTATTCGTACCGAGGGTTCGAATCCCTCTCTTTCCGTTTTATCTAATGACTTGAGATTTTTCTTTCGAATTCGAAAGAAAAATCTCGCGTTATTTTTATCATAGTTAAATGTAAATGTGTCGAATAGAGAAAATCATAAGAAAATTCATAAATCAAGCAAGGAAACCGAGAAATCCCCCCCTTTTTTTTTTTTTCTTTTATTCCTCGCGCCCAGGATTACGTCCTGGATCATTAGATAGGAATCCGAAGATGAAGAGCGAAACAAAAAATATCACTACTGTGTAAACGAAGAGTTTGAGAGTAAGCATTACAATCTCCAAGATATTTTTTGGGGGAAAGGGGGAATAGATTATCTATTTTTATACCACATATCCTATTTTGAAACCAAGAAATCAAGTAGTTTCTAGAAAAGAAAGGAATTCGCAGAAATTCAGTTGTAATAAGATTCTTTCGTTATCAAAATTCTCTTTCATACATACCCACAATTAGATAAAGATATTGTGGGGGACCCTAATAGGTTCTTGTTTACTGGAAGTAGAAGGTCAGAATGGGGAAATGAGGTGATCCAGGCTTATTGCTGCTATCCAACAGTTTCAATGTTTCAATCGAGGGTTCATAATATAATGTAAGACTTATCTAATCTTATCAATTGTTATAATTTTTTTTTATCAATTGTTATAATTTTTTTTTATCGAATAAATCATGAATGCTTGTAGGACTAAAGAAATCTCACCGAAAACTTACAGCAGCTTGCCAAACAAAGGCTAAGAGAAAAAAAAGCACAGGTATGACTGGCATAACATCTACGATTGGATTGAAAAAAGCATAAGCCTCAGGCAATTTGGCAAAGAAAAAACTACTCGAGTGAAGGGTAGAATGAAAACAGATCAAAGCAAAGATATTAAGCATAACAAGCACTTCGTTCTTGGAAATAATTGCATTTTGATTGAGTTATTAATATAAGATAAGGGGAAAATGAAACAAATAAGATAAACTAAAAAATCCTTCTTTTTATTTAAACTCGCCCAATCAAAAACCCTTCTATTCTCATTTGAGAATTGAAGGAATTATACTTTCCTATAATATCTTAATTGAATTATATGTAATGATCAATAAATTCAGTTTCATTCTATATCTACATGTATCAAATCCTAGCAACAATCTAATCTATTCCATAGATATTTGGACTGGAATTGACGAACAACCAACATCGATATTAATGTTTATTAGTGTCGAATAGAAATCGAAATGGGACGTGGCCAAGCGGTAAGGCATCGGGTTTTGGTCCCGCTACTCGGAGGTTCGAATCCTTCCGTCCCAGAGCAGACCAATTCAATCAGAATAATAATTGTTTTCTTTAACAATCTTCTCTTTAAGAACGAGTGTAATATTGGATACAATGTGATCCGTCTTTCTGATTTCTAACGATTTCTCTCTGAATCATTTCTTTCTCACAAACTAAACGGAGTTCAAATAAGACACGGATGTAAGCGAATCTAATCTATTTGCGATCCCGGTAGGATGGGAACATAGATCACAATAATTTAATTCAAATAAAAAAAATCGGATGGACGATTCAGTCTATACCTGGCCTGTCTCGCTCATATTGAAGTTATTTACTTAGAGAAATTTTACATCCCATATCTATTTGATATATCAATTGGTGCGTTCTTTTTCAAAATGCGAAAGAAAAGCCTCTACATTCCCTATTCCTAAAGTAATTGGAATGTAGCCTAATTACTAATTCTCTAAGGATCCTGAATGCTAAACAAGAGGAGTTCTTGGTCCTAATTGAACTCCATCCCTGAGATTAAGGTTCCTAAAACTTATTTGGGTTGGGTAAAATAAAAATAGGAATAAAATGTGATCGGGACGCTTTGGCCTTGTACCTAGACTATTTTGCCAAGGATCTTGTAAGCGGATCCCTTTTTATTTACGATTCAGGATCCTCAGAAAATTCATGAATAGATAGGAGTTAAGGTTAATCAGCAATAAATTGAAAGTATCAATTCAAATAGCTGTGTCTGTCTGAATTTCATAAACAAAGAGGCAAGGTCAATATGTAACAGATGTATTTTCTTTGGACCTACCTACTTTTTTTTTTTTATTTCTATTTCGTGTCTAGCTCTAATGAGTAATTAATGAATAATTGTAATCGAACGTTTCGGTTTTGGCAAAAAAGATCTGCGATCCCTTAAATATCCGCGATTGCCCCTAGTAATAATTGTTCGGTTTATTTGATGGATACCGAAAACTCATATTCTTCCGATTCTGATTTGATAAAATCAGATGAAAGAATAACAACTTAAACTTGACTTTTACCTTACGCCGTTTCTATCCAACAAAAAAAGAATTGGATCTTTCATGCATGAGTAATTGTCTTGAACAATCTATAGATGATTCAATTGAAAAAGAAAAAGGGGTTTCTCTCTCTTATGATGATCAAACTCCTATCTATTCAATTCGTGTCTCTTTACTTTAAACAATATCTGCTAAATATTTTTTTTTAAGAAAAGAAGGTAAATGACACCTAGGGTACCTAGTATTTTGAAAAATTATACTTAAGGTATTCAACGTTTCATATATAATGTTTGACGTAGAAAATAGGAAATTCTTAAAATTAAACATTTTTTATGATTCCTTATGAATCCTCGGTACTCAAAGAAGTGTGAGATCGGCAAAGATCTACCTTATCGAGCTACTTCTAGTCTTTCATGGATACCGAAAGCTCATATTCTTCCGATTCTGATTTGATAAAATCAGATGAAAGAATAACAACTTAAACTTGACTTTTACCTTACGCCGTTTCTATCCAACAAAAAAAGAATTGGATCTTTCATGCATGAGTAATTGTCTTGAACAATCTATTGAAGATGCAAATTAACGAAGAACTCGTTTATTCGTCTTCTTTAGAAGAAATTTAAAATTTAATTCATACGATAAAATATGGGTTAAATTGAATTCTTGCTGAGACTTCTCCAGATAAATGCATATCCATCCAAATATTAAATAGAAAATATTAAATATAATATAAATAGAAATTAAAGTAGAGATTACTATACTATTGATTAAGCCAATGACTATTCATGATTCCGTATTGAATCAATTCCATGTCGGTTCCAAATTAGAGGAATGTTATGGTAAAACTTCGTTTGAAACGATGTGGTAGAAAGCAACGTGTGACTTGAAGGACATGATCGATTGTGGATTCTTACATTCACCACTTTCTAAAGGAATAGTAATGCTCTTGGCTCGACATAGTTTGTTCTGTTCCATTAGAACCCCTACTTTTTTGTTGGGTTATAAATAGGACATGATGGAGCTCGAGCAGAAAGTATTGATTTATTTCTCAGAGGCAAGGATCTAGGGTTAGTGTTAATCAATAAGTTAGAAGAACTTCGTAAGCATATCTTCGATCTAGAAATCGAAAGGATCTAATTTTAACAAGTTTCAACAAATCCAAAAGGAAAATTTGTTGGAATTGGTAAAAGCTTTTCGACCAAAAATGTATCACGCGCGAATCAATCGTTCCTACGATTCTTGGATAGAAAGAAATCACAAAAGGCATGTTGCTGCCATTTTGAAATGATTAAAGATCGCCGAAGTAATGTCTAAACCCAATGATTCAAAGCAACGATAAAGGATCCACGAACAAGGAAACACCATTTTCAACGGTCTCAACAATTGGATCAAAATGAGAAATCAAAATAGATTCGAAACGAGACAAAGAAAGGGGTTTAGAGACGGCTCAATAAATGAAATGCCTAAGGATTTTCCTTTCAGCTCCTTGAGAATTATCCAACTTGAGTTATGAGTACGAATGATTTTTATTTTTTGGGAAGGAAGAATAAAAAAACGACTCAAATCATAGTCGAATTGATTTGATGATTTTATGGATCTATTTGACACTAAAATACATAAATTGAATCATTCTTTCTCGAGCCGTACGAGGAGAAAACCTCCTATACGGTTCTAGGGGGGGCATTGTTCATCTATATCTATCCCAATGAGCCATCTATCGAATCGTTGCAATGGATGTTCGATCCCGAAGAGAAGGAAGAGATTTTCGGAAAGTAGGTTTTGAGATAGACCATCGCCGATAAAGAATCAAACTTATTTAAATGTTCCCCTTATTCTATATTTACTCGAAAAAGGTGCTCAACCTACAGGAACTGTTCATGATATTTTAAAGAAGGCAGAAGTTTTTAAGGAATTTTGCATTAACCAAATGAAATAAAATTAATGAAACATAAAATAAATAAATAAAAAAAGAGGAGGTCACCCGTAGTTAGATCTAGCTTTGTATAATTTTTTCCCACTATTCCCTTTTTTCTTGATCTATTCATACCTATTTACTATTATTCCGATATGATCTCATATTTATATTCTTTCTATATTTTATATTCTTCTATATTCTATATTTATTCTATATTTTTTATACAATTGATAAGTACAAAAATCTTTTCTATATGAGATAGATGGATAGAAAAATGATCGATTGAATAGATGAAATAACTGGATCTATAAAAAAAGGCGGATTATCCTCAATTGGGTGGTTTTCGCTGGAATTCCACCAACAAAGCAACAAACAGGGTCGAGCTTGCTTATTGTACCTTTATTGATATTGAATTGTTGAATAAACCCGAGATTCTTTCCTATTTCTTCCTTATTTATTCCACATCCACATTTTTTTGATTCTATCTATATAGATTATCTATGTAGTGTCAATCCAACACAAGTCTTTATATTTGAAATTTAATTCAATTGCTTTTTGTTTTTTCAATT